GTAAAACCGACTAATTTTGATATTTTAGTTTATGATATCATTATAACAAGTTGACTAATATTCGGTTAGATCCAACAAACATATATATATAATACGATACGATTTAATTTGAAAATACGAAGAAATATCAAAAATTCGGCAAGGGGTTTCTATACGTTAGGGTTACTTTATAAAGTGTTAATTATATCATGAGATTGGGGGGGTAGGGGGGAAAAAGACTTGGAAAGTCCAAGGGGGGTGAGTAACAGGGAGATTAGGAGAAACAAGTATATGTTATGCTCTAGAAATAAATTATTGCAATTCTTAAGTTATGTCTTTTCATCATTCAAAATATTTAATTCATTCAAGAAAAATGTTCAACCTTATTATACATTACCGTGTGCACTCTGAAATGCCAATTGAAAGGAGAAAAAAAAAAGGAACCAGCTGCCCATTAGAAAGAACGCCCGGCTTGGTGGGTAACGAGTCGTATGGTCGCCACCATTAACTTATGCAAGCGTCATTGAAAGTGTGGGGAATGACCCAATAAATGGACGTGAAATAGGAGCCAAATGCCAGGAATAATTCATGCTGAGCTACCCCCAAGGGACATTGTCCCTCACCATCAATAACCGAGATCCTTGCAGTTATCGTCGGATGCAACTCTCTTATTGGGCTTGATGTTGTGTTGGGCGGGGTGATGAGTCCCTGGTATATATACATTTAATGCGGTTGTGTGTGACTTAAATTTCGCCAGTACTACTCATTTTATTGTAACCATCAATTGAATGGTTTATGCTTACCTTCATATTTATTTGTGATAACGATGGTTAATTCCATTGAATGGTGTTAATACATAGATGTCCTTAATAATCTAACATAATGCATATATATATATATATAAGGGATATATCCCTATATGTCTTTTTTTACCAGAATATAGTTTAATAGAATCTTAGCTTTGGGAGTTAAGGGTAGGTGTTGAAGTCACCTTTTTCTGAGCAAAAGGGGGGATTTTAACCTCCGGTCTCCGGTTTACAAGACCGGTGCTTTAAAGCTAAGCTACTAGTGCAGGATCATTTAAGTAAGGAGTTTTCAATTCAGCCTGCAATAGGAGTTATAATTAAGAAGATGGAGAAGTAAACTACTGAAGCTACTTGACCGATTAAGATGTAAGGTGGTTCTACTGGTATTCCACCAATTCATGTTAAAATTGCTACGTCTGCAACTAATGACCAAAAAAGTAGTTGGGTTAGAGGTCGGAAGGTTAGCCCTCGTTGCTTAGAGGTGTGAAGAATTGGGACGAGTATTAATACGAGAATAGCTGAAAATAGAGCTAAAACGCCTCCTAGTTTATTAGGAATTGATCGCAGGATGGCGTAGGCAAACAGGAAATATCATTCTGGTTTAATGTGAGGAGGGGTGACTAATGGGTTGGCAGGGGTAAAGTTGTCAGGGTCTCCTAAAAGGTTGGGTGAAAACAATGCTAAAGAAGAGAGTAAGATTAGTAACCCAATAAAACCTAGTAGGTCTTTGTAGGAAAAATAGGGGTGGAAGAAAATTTTATCGGCGTTGGAATTTAACCCGGCGGGGTTGTTCGAGCCGGTTTCGTGTAAGAATAGGAGGTGAAGGATGGTTGCGGCTGCTGCGACGAATGGCAGGAGGAAGTGGAATGCGAAGAATCGTGTTAAAGTGGCGTTGTCCACTGAGAAACCCCCTCAAATTCATTGGACTAAGTTGTTTCCGATATACGGCACAGCTGAGAAGAGGTTGGTGATGACTGTGGCTCCTCAGAAAGATATTTGTCCTCATGGTAAAACATAACCTACAAATGCAGTGGCTATGATTAAAAGGAGGAGAATGACCCCGATGTTTCATGTCTCTTTGAAAAGGTAAGATCCGTAGTATAATCCTCGTGCAATGTGGAGGTAAATGCAAATAAAGAAAAAAGAGGCTCCGTTGGAGTGTATGTTTCGAATTAATCAGCCATAGTTTACATCCCGGCAAATGTGTACGACTGAGGAAAAAGCAGTTTCGATGTCAGAGGTGTAGTGTATGGCTAGAAATAAACCTGTTAAAATTTGGGTTGCTAAACATAAGCCCAGCAGGGAACCAAAGTTTCATCATACGGAGATATTTGAGGGGGCTGGGAGGTCTACTAGTGCGTCGTTGGCAATTTTTAGTAGGGAGTGGGTTTTTCGTAAGCTGGCCATAAGTGTTCTTGTAGTTGAATAACAACGATGGTTTTTCGAGTCATTAGTCCTGGTTAAATTCTAGGTGAGAATCATGTCTTATGTTGTGTTTGTTTTGTTACTAAGTTTGGTATTAGGTTTCATTGGAGTGGCCTCTAACCCGTCTCCCTACTTTGCTGCATTGAGTTTAGTATATGTGGCAGCATCCGGATGTGGTGTTTTAGCTTATTTCGGGGGGCCTTTCTTATCTTTAGTTCTTTTTTTGATTTATTTGGGAGGAATGTTAGTAGTATTTGCTTATTCGGCAGCATTAGCCGCTGAACAATATCCTGAGGGGTGAGGCAGTTGACCTGTTCTGGTTTATGCGGGGTTATATTTAGTAGGAGTGCTATTAGTGTTTGTTTTGTTTTTTGAGGGGGGTTGGTTCGAGTTTTCTGTGGTGCCTAAGGGGGAGGCTGATGGGTTTGTGTTATTTCGGGCAGATACAAGTGGGGTAGCATTGATGTATTCTTTTGGGTGTTGGGTGTTGATTATTGGAGCATGAGGTTTACTGCTAACTTTATTTGTGGTGTTGGAGTTGACACGTGGTCTTGAACGTGGGGCATTGCGTGTAGTTTAAAGGATTAAAGTGGCTGCTGAGGCTAGTATGAGTGTAAGGAGGAGGGAGATTAAGTATGTACTGATTATTCCTTTTTGAGCATTACTTGTTGAGACAATTAAGGGGCGGTTTAGCGCTTGGGTTGTTTTGGGGCCGATTTTTTCTAGTCAGAGTAAGTCTAAGGTTTGAGTGGCGATGGTTTGCCCCATCATTAGGGTAAGTGATGTAGGTAAACGGTGGATAATAGTAGGATAGAAGCCTAACATGTTGGAAAATAAGTGTGGGTTACGTGGGGGAATAGGGGACGACTGCTTTGAAGTCATAGTAGCTAATTCCAAGGCTGTTATAAATCCGATGATAGTTACAATGATGGCTGCTATTTTTACTAGAAAGGGTATGGTTATAATAGGGGTTTTTAATGTTGTTATGTTAGAGGCGATTAGTAGGCCTGTGACAATACTGCCTCAAGCTAATCGTTTGATAGGATTAATAACTGCGGGGTTGTTTTCGTTAATTGGGGATGAAGAAAGAAATCGTGGGTGACCTATTGATACAAAGAATACGATACGCAGACTGTAGGCTGCTGTTAAAGATGTAGCTAGTAATGTTAAGATTAGGGCTCAGGCGTTAAGATAGGAGTTGTTCAGGGCTTCAATAATGGAGTCTTTAGAAAAGAAACCTGATAAGAAAGGAGTTCCAGTTAAAGCCAGACTTCCTAAAGTTAAGGCGGAGGAGGTGAAAGGGGTTAGTTGGTGTATGCCGCCTATTTTTCGGATGTCTTGTTCGTCGTTTAGACTATGGATAATGGATCCTGAGCAAAGGAAAAGTATGGCTTTAAAGAATGCGTGGGTGCAAATATGTAAAAAAGCTAGTTGGGGTTGATTAAGTCCGATGGTCACTATCATAAGTCCTAGTTGGCTAGATGTAGAAAATGCTACAATTTTCTTGATATCATTTTGGGTTAATGCACAGATAGCTGTGAATAAGGTTGTAAGGGCACCGATACATAGGCATAGTGTTAGTGCAGTGTTGTTATTTTCCATTAAAGGACTTATTCGAATAAGTAGAAAAATGCCTGCTACAACTATAGTGCTGGAGTGAAGTAAAGCGGAGACAGGGGTTGGTCCTTCTATGGCTGAAGGGAGTCAGGGGTGTAGGCCAAATTGGGCGGATTTTCCGGCTGCTGCTAAGATTAAACCTGTAAGAGGGAAAGTGAGGTCTATAGTTTTTGAGCAAGTGAAAATTTGTTGTAGTTCTCAAGAGTTTAAATTTACAGCGATTCAGGCTATGGCTAGAATTAGGCCGATATCTCCCACTCGATTGTAAAGTACAGCCTGGAGTGCTGCAGTATTAGCGTCAGCTCGTCCTCATCATCATCCAATAAGTAAGAAGGATATAATACCTACTCCCTCTCACCCGATAAATAGCTGAAATATGTTATTGGCTGTGATAAGTGTAATTATTGCAATGAGGAATATTAGCAGGTACTTGAAGAATCGATTGATATTTGGGTCTGAGTGTATATACCATGAGGCAAATTCTAGAATAGATCATGTGACATATAAAGCAACAGGTGAAAAAATAATTGAGTAGATGTCAAATTTAAAGCTTAAGTTGATGTCAAAAGTGAGTGTGTTTATTCATGACCAGGAGGTGACAATGATTTCACTTCCTTCGTTTAAAAAGAGAAATAATGGTAAAAGGCTAATAAAAAATGCTGTTTTTACAGCAGTTTTTACATGGGTTGTTGATCAGTTTAAAGGTGGGGATTTAGGAGACGTTGTTGAAATAACTGGCGATAGCAGGATTAAAAGAATGATAAGTAAAGAGGATGCTATTATAGTAGAGGTTGGGTGCATAGCTGCTACTTGGATTTGCACCAAGAGTTTTTGGTTCCTAAGACCAAAGGATGAGCTGTTATCCTTTAGAAGCGCGAGTGAGCCGGGGGATTTAACCTCGGTGGCGAATATTAGCAGTTTTCGTTGCTTCTGAGCCTCTCTCGGTGGATAAAGAGGTTTTAACTCTTATTTTTAGAATCACAATCTAATGTCTTGGTTAAACTATACCTACAAAATGTCCAGTTTCAAATTAGTTCCGGCTTAATAATGAGAAGTAGTAGAGGAATTAAATGAAGTGTAATTAGAAGGTGTTCTCGGGTGTGTGTGGGGTCCGTGGGTGCTAGATGGTTTGTTAGAGGGCCTCGTTGGGTTGTTAAAAACAAGTAAAGGGAGTAGGCTGCTGTAATAAGGGTTCCCAAACCTGTTAGTACAATGGTTCAAGGGGATCAGTTAAAGAGGGATGTAATGATAATTAGTTCTCCCATTAGATTAGGAAGGGGTGGGAGGGCCAAGTTAGCTAAATTAGAAATAAACCATCAAGTGGTTATAAGGGGCAAAGTTGTTTGTAGGCCTCGGGCTAATATTATTGTTCGGCTGTGGGTTCGTTCATAATTTGTATTAGCTAAGCAAAATAGTGCGGATGAGGTTAAACCGTGGGCGATTATAAGAATTAAGGCTCCTGCAAAGGCTCATGGTGTTTGGATTAAAATAGCTGCGGCTACCAGACCTATGTGGCTGACAGAAGAGTAGGCAATGAGAGATTTTAAGTCTGTTTGTCGCAAGCAAATGGAGCCGGCCATAATGATGCCTCATAGGGCTAAAATAATAAAAGGGTAGCTTATTTCTTTAGTCAGGGGACTTAAGATGGTTAATAAGCGTATTATGCCATAGCCCCCTAGTTTCAGTAAAACGGCTGCAAGGACTATAGACCCTGCGATAGGTGCTTCTACATGGGCTTTAGGCAGTCATAGGTGGATCCCATAGAGGGGTATTTTAACAAGGAATGCTAGTAAGCATGCTGTCCATCATAATTTATCTGTGGTGGAGTAGAGGTTCAGTGGGTTTGAGTATTGAAGGGTAAGTAGGGACAGTGAACCTGAATTGTTTTGTAAAATTAAAAGAGCTACAAGTAGTGGCAATGAACCTGCTAAAGTATAGAATAAAAAGTATGTGCCTGCATTTAATCGTTCGGCTTGATTTCCTCATCGGGTGATAATTAGTAAAGTAGGGATTAAGGTTGCTTCAAATATAATGTAGAATAAGATTAATTCGGTAGCGCTGAATGCTAAAATTAGAAAAATTTGTAAGGAAATGAGGAGGGTGATGTATGTTCGTTGGCGGTTAATGGGGGAGTTAGTTGTGTGATTTTGGCTCGCTATAATTATAAGAGGTAAAAGTCAACATGATAGGATGAGAAGGGGTGTTGACAAAGGGTCTGTTGCTATCAGTTTATTTAGTGTAGACCAGCCTGTTTCAGAGGTTCACTTTAACCATGTTAGACTTAAGAAAGCAATGATTAGGCTGTTGGTAAGGGCAGAAGATCATAACCATTTGCTAGGGGTTAATCATGTGACAGGGACTAACATAATTGTCGGAATTAGGATTTTTAACATTGCAGGATGTTTAAGGCTTGAAGTCGATCAGTTCCGTGGGTGCGGGAAGTGGCCACTAAGAGTGCTAACCCAATAGCTGCCTCACAGGCTGAGAAAGCTAAGAGAAGTAAAGGGGCAGATGAGAAGGTGGGAGAGTCCAGTTGAAGTATTCATAGCGATAGAGCTAGGTAGAGTGAAAGTATCATACCTTCAAGACATAAGAGTGCCGAAAGTAGATGGGTTCGGTGAAAGGATAGTCCTGTTAAGGCCAAAATAAAGCATGTGGATAGGGTAAAGTGTAGGGGGGCCATGAAGGTGATTGAGGGGTTTAACCGCATTCTTTTGAGTCGAAATCAAATGTTTTTATTATACTAACCACCAATTCTGCTCATTCTAGTCCGCCTTGTGTTCACTCGTAGATGAGGCCTAGTGTAAGAAGGATAAGTACTGAGGAGGCTCAGGTAAAAGTTAAAGAGGGGAATAACAGGTGATTTCCTCAAGGAAGGGGTAGTAGAAGTGCAATTTCCAGGTCGAACAGTAAAAAAAGAATGGCTACTAAAAAGAATCGGATTGAGAAGGGAAGGCGTGCCGATCCTAAAGGGTCGAAACCGCACTCATAGGGGGAAAGTTTTTCTGGGTCAGGATTTGTCTGAGGAAGTCAAAATGAGATAACAGCTAAGGCGGTAGATAAAGAGGCGGTGATTAGTACAATGGAAGTGAGTAAGTTCATTATCTTTTCTTGGATTTTAACCAAGTCCTGGTGATTGGAAGTCACTCATACTAGTTTTATACTAAAAAGATTAGGAGCCTCATCAGTAAATAGAGATATACAGGAATAATCAGACTACATCTACGAAATGTCAATACCAAGCGGCGGCTTCAAACCCAAAGTGGTGCTTAGATGTGAAATGGTATTGAACTTGTCGAAGTAGACAAACTGTCAGGAATGTTGAGCCAATAATGACATGGAGCCCATGGAATCCTGTGGCTACGAAAAAAGTTGATCCATAGACTCCGTCAGCAATTGTAAAAGGAGCTTCATAATACTCTAGAGCTTGAAGAAGTGTAAAGTAGAACCCCAAGAGAATGGTAAGAATTAATGATTGAATAGCTTGTTTGCGTTCTCCTTCCATGATGCTATGATGTGCTCAGGTAACTGTAACTCCTGAGGCAAGTAGGACTGCAGTGTTAAGAAGTGGCACTTCGAATGGATCTAGTGTAGAAATTCCAGAAGGAGGTCAAGAACCTCCTAGTTCGGGGGTGGGGGCTAAGCTGGAGTGATAAAAAGCTCAGAAAAAGCCTAGAAAGAAGAAGACTTCTGAAGTGATAAAAAGGATTATGCCGTATCGTAAGCCTTTTTGTACAGGAGGGGTGTGGTGGCCTAAAAAAGTGCTTTCCCGGATAATATCGCGCCATCATTGATATATTGTAAGTAAAAGCACAATAATGCCCAGGGTTATAGGGATAGTTGTGTTAAAATGGAATCAGATGGCTAAGCCTGATGTTAATAGTAAAGCGCCTGCTGCGCCTGTCAAAGGTCATGGGCTTGGGTCTACTATGTGATATGTGTGTGCTTGATGGGTCATTAAGTATTTTCTTGAAGGTAGAGGCTTAAAAGAAGTACGAATACATATGCTTGAATCATTGCTACGGCAATTTCTAAAAGGGTTAGTAGAAGCAGGACTGAAGATGTGAGTATGGCTAAGGGTGGTGAGATAGAGATTAGTGTTAATACTGCTGTAGCAATTAGTTGCATTAAAAGATGGCCGGCTGTTAGATTGGCTGTTAGTCGAACGCCTAATGCTAAGGGTCGAATAAATAAACTAATGGTTTCGATAATGATTAGGGCGGGGATTAGAGCTGTCGGGGTTGCATGGGGAAGTAAATGTCCTAGGGCGTTAGTTGGGTTGTTCCGTAGGCCAAGGATGACAGTGGCCAATCATAAAGGTACTGCTAAGCCTAGATTTATAGCAAGTTGGGTGGTGGGTGTGAAAGTGTAAGGTAGTAGGCCTAGTAGGTTGAGAGTAATTAAATAAATCATAAGAGAGGTAAGTATTAATGCTCATTTATGGCCCCCAAAGTTTAGGGGCTGGAAGAGTTGTTGAGTGTAATGTGCTAAAAATCAGCTTTGTAATACGGACAAGCGGTTATTTAGCCATCGGGTTGCGGGGGTGTAAATTAGAATTCAGGGAAGTGTGAGGGCTAAGGCAATTAAGGGGATGCCGAGGAAAGTAGGACTTTCGAATTGGTTGAATAAGCTTAGTGTCATGGTCAAGGTCAAAATTTGTTTTGTGCCGGTTTTGACTCTGTAAGGGTCGGGGTATTAGGAAATTTATGGTTAGAGATTTTTAGTGGGACGATAGTTATTAATACTGCTCAAGAAAAAAGTAGGACGACGAATCAGGGGGATGGGTTTAATTGTGGCATGTCACTAAGGGTGGGCTGAATCACCAATTTCTAGCTTAAAAGGCTAGCGCTGTTACTTGTAGCTTCTTAGTGAAGTGTCTTGTAATATTAGAGAAGATCAGTCCTCGAAGTGTTTTAAGGGTACAGCTTCTACTACGATAGGTATAAAGCTGTGGTTGGCACCGCAAATTTCGGAGCATTGTCCGTAGAAGACACCTGGTCGTAGTGTTGTAAAAGTTGTTTGATTAAGGCGTCCTGGCACAGCGTCTATTTTTACCCCAAGGGATGGGACAGCCCATGAGTGAAGTACGTCGTCAGCGGTAACTAATACTCGTACGGGTGATTCTAAAGGGATTACTATTCGGTGGTCAGCTTCAAGCAAGCGGAATTGTCCAGGTGCAAGGTCTTGTGTGGGGATTATATAAGAGTCGAATGCTAGCTCTTCGTAATCAGTGTATTCGTAGCTTCAATACCACTGATGACCTAGTGCCTTGACTGTTAAATGGGGATTACAAACTTCGTCTATTAGGTACAGAATGCGTAATGATGGGAGGGCGACGAGAAGTAAGACGATCGCGGGGAGAACTGTTCAAATAATTTCAATTTCTTGTGAATCAAGCATAAGTTTATTAGTTAGTTTAGTTGAGACTGTTAGAACAATAATGTAAAGCACGATTGTGCTGATTAAGAAAACAATCATTAAAGCATGGTCGTGGAAGTATAGTATTTCTTCTATAACTGGGGATACTGCGTCTTGAAAACCTAGCTGGGAGGGATGGGCCATAATTTAAGATGTGCAGGAGTTTAACTTGCAATTTTGTCTTGACAAGACAGGATAATGTTTTTATTAACATCTTATTAAGAAAGTGACAGAGCGGTTATGTGGTTGGCTTGAAACCATCCTACGGGGGTTCAATTCCTTCCTTTCTCGTAGTTTTACAGGTTTGAACAAAAGCTGGTTCTTCGAATGTGTGGTAGGGAGGGGGGCAGCCGTGTAGTCATTCCACATTCGTAGAAGTCATTTTTACAGAGAAAACTTCTCGTTTGGCAGCAAATGCTTCTCAGACAATAAATAGAAACATAATAACAGCAATTAGAGAAATTAAAGAGCCGATTGAAGATACGGTGTTTCACAGGGTGTAAGCATCCGGGTAATCTGAGTATCGCCGAGGTATTCCGGCAAGGCCTAGAAAGTGTTGCGGGAAAAAGGTAAGATTTACACCTGTAAATATCACTGTGAAGTGGATTTTAGTTCAGGTGCGGTGTATAGTGTAGCCTGTAAAAAGGGGAAATCAGTGTACAAATCCCCCCATAATTGCAAACACGGCCCCCATGGACAGGACATAATGGAAGTGTGCTACTACGTAGTATGTGTCATGTAAGACAATATCAAGGGATGAGTTGGCTAGAATAATGCCAGTTAAACCCCCCACGGTGAATAAAAAAATAAATCCCAGCGCTCATAGAAGAGGGGCTTCTCATTTGATTGAGCCTCCGTGAAGTGTCGCTAGTCAACTAAATACTTTGACTCCTGTGGGGATGGCAATAATTATTGTGGCGGAGGTAAAGTAACCACGGGTATCTACATCTATACCAACTGTAAACATGTGGTGGGCTCAGACAATAAAGCCTAATAGGCCGATTGCTAGTATTGCTCACACTATGCCCATGTATCCAAAAGGTTCTTTTTTGCCTGCATAATAAGCTACGATGTGAGAAATTATGCCGAATCCTGGGAGAATTAGGATATATACTTCGGGGTGGCCGAAAAATCAAAATAAGTGCTGGTAAAGGATTGGATCGCCCCCTCCTGACGGGTCAAAGAAAGTTGTGTTCAGGTTTCGGTCCGTTAGTAGCATAGTAATTCCGGCAGCCAGAACGGGAAGAGAGAGCAGTAGAAGCACAGCGGTGATTAAGACTGCTCAGACAAATAGAGGTGTTTGATATTGAGTAGTGGCAGGGGGTTTTATGTTAATGATAGTAGTAATGAAATTAATAGCCCCTAGGATGGAAGATACTCCTGCTAAGTGAAGAGAAAAGATTGTTAGATCTACGGAGGCTCCGGCATGTGCAAGATTGCCAGCTAATGGGGGGTACACTGTCCATCCTGTTCCCGCTCCAGCTTCTACTGCTGCTGATGCTAATAGAAGGAGAAAGGATGGGGGGAGGAGTCAAAAGCTCATGTTATTTATACGGGGGAATGCTATGTCAGGCGCTCCGATTATTAGCGGGATTAGTCAGTTTCCGAACCCCCCGATCATGATAGGCATGACTATAAAAAAAATTATTACGAAAGCATGAGCTGTGACGGTTACATTGTAGATTTGGTCGTCCCCTAAAAGGGTCCCTGGCTGGCTGAGTTCTGCTCGGATTAGAAGGCTGAGGGCAGTCCCGACTATTCCGGCTCAAGCACCAAATACTAGATAAAGGGTGCCGATGTCTTTGTGGTTGGTTGAGAAGAATCAACGAGAAATTATCACAGGTAGGATGGCTGAGCATAGCGGTGGATTGTAGCCCCACAAACAGGGGTTTAGCCCCCTTCCTGCCAAGCCTTGAGGTGTTCGACACATTAGATTGCAAATCTTAAGTAGTAAACTGACGTTTGCCGGGGCTTTCCCCCGCCTTTTGCCCTTACAAGGCGGGGGAAAGTAGATGGAAGCTCTCTGGCTTGAGCGTTTAGCTGTTAACTGGAATTTTGTAGGATCGAGGCCTGCCCATCTAGAAAAGGCTTTAGCTTAATTAAAGTGTCTGTTTTGCATGCAGTAGATGTGAGGTAGTATCTTGCAAGTCTTATCAGAGGTTAGAAGGGTTTCACTTCTATTTAGGGCTTTGAAGGCTCTTGGTTTGGTTATCCTAAACCTCTAGTTGAGTAGTAATAAAATTGTGGGTAATAGTGGTAAGAGGGTGATTGTTAAGGTTGAGGTAATAGCTAACGGTATAGTAGTTTGGGCGTTAATTAAACGTCAAGAGGCGGAGTTAGGGGTGTTATTAGGGGGGATAGTGAGAGACATGGCGTAGGTTAGGCGGAGGTAGAAATATAAGCTTAGGAGAGTTGAAAGGGCTGCTAAAGTGGCTAGTATATTTAAATTAAAAGTTGTAAGAGTTGATAAAATCATTCATTTTGGGCCGAAGCCTGTTAATGGGGGGAGTCCTCCCAAGGATAAAATAATAAGGGGGGTAAGTGCGGTGAGTGCAGGGGTTTTGGTTCATGATGAGGATAAAGAGTTAATATTTGTAGCTTTGTTTAGTTTAAATAGTAAGAAGGCTGAGAAGGTTATTAAAAAATAAATTAGTAAGGTCAAAAGGGCGAGTGAAGTAGAAAATTGTATGACTAGAAGGGTTCAACCCAGGTGAGCAATAGAGGAGTAAGCCAGGATTTTTCGAAGCTGGGTTTGATTCAGCCCTCCTCAGCCCCCGATAAGTGCAGATATTAGACCTAAGGCTATAAATAGTTCTTGATTTGAAGGTGGAAGTTGTATAAGCAGGGCAAAAGGGGCCAGTTTTTGTCAAGTTGAAAGAATGAGGCCTGTTGTTAAATCTAAGCCTTGAAGTACTTCTGGAAGTCAAATGTGTAGGGGGGCAATTCCAATTTTTATTGCTAGGCCTAGGGATGCTAGATTAATGGCGGTAGGGTGTGATATCTGGTCAATAGCTCATTGACCTGTTATTCAGGCGTTGAACATGCTGGCAAAAAGAATAACTGCGGCTGCTGTGGCTTGGGCTAGGAAATATTTAGTGGCAGCTTCGACTGGTCGGGGGTGATGGTTATAAGTTATAAGAGGGATAATTGCTATTGTATTGATTTCCAGTCCGAATCACGCTAGTATTCAGTGCGAACTTATTAAAGTAAGTGTTGTGCCTAAGGAGAGAGAAGATAAGAGAGTAAAGAGAATGAAAGGGCTCATTAGTAAAAGGGGGATTTTAACCCACATTTTTGGGGTATGGGCCCAAAAGCTTGTTTTAGCTTACTTTACTTTAGGAAGTGGTGTAATGGAAGCACTAAGAGTTTTGATCTCTTCGGTAGGGTTCAAATCCCTTTTTTCTAAGGAGTTGGGAGGATTCTAACCTTCGTAGTACACTTTATCAAAGTGGTCCCTAATGTTCGGGCACAGCTCCTGTTAAAATTGTGGGGGTAGGCCTGCAAAAGAAGTTGGGAGAGAAAGATGTCAAATAACCATTGCTAGAGTGATTGGCAGAAAATTTTTTCAGATTAAATGTATTAGTTGGTCGTAACGAAATCGAGGGTATGAAGCTCGTACTCAAAGGAATAGTAAGGAGAGTAGGGTTGCTTTTGTTATTAGACTAATTGTAGTAAGTTCAGGTAAGTAAGGTTGGTGATTTGTACCTAAAAATAAGATAGCGGATAGAGTGTTTATGACTAAGATGTTAGCATATTCTGCAAGAAAAAATAGTGCGAATGGGCCTGCTGCATATTCGACATTAAAACCTGAAACTAACTCTGATTCTCCCTCCGTTAGGTCAAAGGGGGCTCGGTTTGTTTCTGCTAGAGTTGAAATGTACCATATTGCTGCTAGAGGTCATGCTGGTATTAGAAGTCAGGTGCCTTCTTGTGTGATGTTGAATGTTTGAAGAGTGAAACTTCCGCTAAAGATAATGATGGCTAGCAAGATTAGACTTAAGCTTACTTCGTATGAGATTGTTTGGGCTACGGCCCGAAGTGCTCCGATTAGTGCATATTTTGAGTTGGAAGCTCATCCCGATCCTAGAATAGAGTAAACATTAAGACTTGAGATTGCTAAAATGAATAAGATACTTAGGTTAATGTTTGTGACAGGGTATGGTATGGGTGTAGGTGCCCAGATTATTAGTGCTAAGGTCAAGGCTAAAATTGGTGATGTGATAAATAATAAAGGAGATGATGCAGATGGTCGTAGGGGTTCCTTAATAAATAGTTTTACCCCATCTGCAATTGGTTGTAAGAGGCCGTAAGGGCCTACAATATTAGGACCTTTACGGTGTTGTATGTAACCTAATACTTTACGCTCGATTAAAGTTAAAAATGCTACTGCTAAAAGTAAAAATGCTACTGCTAAAAGTACGTTGATAATATGGGTGAGTAGGCAGGTAGTCATAATTAAGGAGAGGATTTGAACCTCTTTATAAAGAGCTTAGGTCTTCTGCATTCGCCGGGATCTGCCACCCTAATATGCCTTTATCTTCGGCGTAAGGGGAGTGCCCTTTTGTCTATTTAAGACATTTCAATAGGTGGGGATAAGGCTTTCTGTTAGAATAGGCCTTTTCTTCTTGGTCCTTTCGTACTAAAGAAGCTCACTTCATAGATAGAAACTGACCTGGATTGCTCCGGTCTGAACTCAGATCACGTAGGACTTTAATCGTTGAACAAACGAACCCTTAATAGCGGCTGCACCATTAGGATGTCCTGATCCAACATCGAGGTCGTAAACCCCCTTGTTGATAGGGACTCTAAAAGGGGATTGCGCTGTTATCCCTAGGGTAACTTGGTTCGTCGATCGGCTTTGCCGGATCGCACGGGCAGATCTTCTGATTTCTAGAATTGTCATTCTTAAATACAAGAGCTTGTTCTTATTCCTTTCGGGGGTTATTTGTTCCCCCGAGGTCGCCCCAACCAAAGACATTCAAAAGGGTACTACTTGGTTTAGTCCTTTAGAGAGGTTTGTTTAAGGTGGTCCTTTTGTGCGTCTGAAAGCTCCATAGGGTCTTCTCGTCTTATGTGTGTATACCCGCTTCTGCACGGGTAGATCAATTTCATTGACTGAAAGAAGGAGACAGTTAAGCCCTCGTTGTGCCATTCATACAAGTCTTCATTTAAAAGACAAGTGATTGCGCTACCTTTGCACGGTCAAAATACCGCGGCCGTTAAACTCATAGTCACAGGGCAGGCGGGACCTCTTATATTTGGATATGCAAGAGGCGATGTTTTTGGTAAACAGGCGAGGCGTAAATTTATTTGCCGAGTTCCTTCTTCTTTTTTTAGTCTTTCTTTGTAAGCACACCAGTGTAGGGTTAACGTTCATGTTTGATTGGTTTTCTTGTTTTTTATTTGTCTTACATTTCCCTCTAGGGTTGGGGACGTTAATTTTCGGTGTGTGTTCGTTCCGATTTATACATGTGCTTGGAGAGAGTCTAGCTCTCTTATTACTCATATTAGCATAATCTATTTCATTGTTTGTGAAAAGGTCAGATAATTTTAGGGGTTTCAGGTGGAACTACCGGGATATAAGGTTGGTTGTTGCTTGAGCTTTAACGCTTTCTTTTTGGGTGGCTGCTATTAGGCCCACCAGGGTATTTACCTTTATAAAAATGGTCTTTAGCCTCCTTGTAAAGTTGTTTCTTAAGTCAGAAGAGCTGTACCCCTTTTGACTGACTCTAATCTCTTGAGTTTATCCTTTGTATGTTTGTACAGATTGGTAAAATAATAAGGTTAGGCTGAACTTCTATTCATTTCTCTGACAACCAGCTATCACCAGGTTCGGTTGGTTTGTCGCTTCTACTCAAAATTCTTCCCACTCTATTGCCACAGATACGGGTTGGCTCTATATATAAGCTGTCTTGGAGTAGCTCACCTGGTTTCGGGGTGTTAAACTAAAATTCTTTTTGCTTAAACATTACTAGCTAAATCATGATGCAAAAGGTACGAGGTCTGAAGTCTGCTTTATTGTGCTTGATTGAGTTTTTTCATTTCTTTTTCAATTTTCCCTTGCGGTACTCTCTCTATAGTTCCTATTCCTTTTTTTGTCTCCCATACTTAAGGGGGAAAATGTTTTATTTGATTAGGTTGGTATGTTAGGGGTTATTTTTGTTGTTTTGTTTTTACTTAGTAGGACTAGTTTTAAGGTGTCAGAGTAGTCCGATTTGCATGGACGTTGTCTCGGTGTAAGTGAGGTGCTTTACTTCTTAGCTATGCTCTGATTATTCCAAGTACACCTTCCGGTACACTTACCATGTTACGACTTGCCTCCCCTTTGGTTAGTTAATTATTTATTTAAGTTGATTGTTGTGTTGGGGAGAGTGACGGGCGGTGTGTGCGTGCTTTAGGGCCAATTTCAGGAGAATACTCTGTTTTCTTCTTACTGCTAAATCCTCCTTTAGACATGTAATTTCAACATGTGATTCGTAGTGCGCTAATTAGCGAATGTAGCCCATTTCTTCCCCCTTCATGTACTACACCTCGACCTGACGTTTTGGGTTATACCAATTTTGCTCACTGTAGAACTCTCAATGGGGTAAGCTGACGACGGCGGTATATAGGCGGTATTGGCAAGAAGGGGTGAGGTTGAGCGGGGGTTATCAGTTCTAGAACAGGCTCCTCTAGGAGGTTGTAAAGCACCGCCAGGTCCTTTGGGTTTTAAGCTAATGCTTATAGTACCCGGGCGGATATTAAATGTATTAAAATATCAGTGTTTACAGCTATGCATAGTGGGGTATCTAATCCCAGTTTGTTTCACAGCTTTCGTGGGGTCAGAGATTTAAAGCTACTTTCGTTATTGTACTTCTTGTTTTCGAGCGCATTAAACAGCTAAGAAGATATTTGGCTTTAGTTTACGGTATTCCTAACCACTCTTTACGCCGTTGTCTGTCAGCTTGAGTCTTTCGTATAACCGCGGTGGCTGGCACGAATTTTACCGACTCTATTTAGCTTTAGCTAAGTCAAGTTTTCACTTATGGCTTAATATCAATCACTGCTGAGTTCCCTTGGGGGTGTGGCTGAGCAAGGTGTAGTGGGCGATGTTGTGTGCCTGATACCGGCCCCTCGATCTCAAAAGAGCTTCAAGGGCATTCTCACTGGGATGCGGATACTTGCATGTGTAAGTTTAGCTATAGTCGACAGTAAAGTTAGGACCAAACCTTTATGCTTTAGGAACTTTTTAGGGTTCGTCTTAACATCTTCAGTGTTATGCTTTATGTAAGCTACGTTAGC